TTTTTTCTCTTTGGATCATAACCAAATCAAAACTTCTCGAGTTATCATATCAGAATCCGTAGTAAAATAAAGTCCTTGGTTATTTAACTTAGATAAAATAGTAATAGTTCCGCTCATTGGTATACTACAAAAATGGGAATGAAATCAATCTGATTCCAATATTTCATATCTTTCCCAAACAAAAGGGGACAATTTAAGCGGAAAGCCCATATCTATTTATTAGAATAAAATTAGTCTGTTTTTATGTTATTTCGTACTGTATAATTCCTTTGCTTTGTTTGTGGGATCATTTTCCCCGAGGGGTAATGAAAAGAATTCTAGAATGGATTGCTAATTATGCCTAGATCTCGTATAAATGGAAATTTTATTGATAAGACCTCTTCGATTGCAGCCAATATCTTATTACGAATAATTCCGACAACTTCCGGAGAAAAAAAGGCATTTACCTATTACAGAGATGGTGCGATTTGATTCTTTTTTCTTGTTTTTTTTTAGCCCTCACCTCAGGTCTTACGAGAAAGAGACGCGGTTCGGGATAGAAAGAACGAAATTCTTGAAATAAACCTACGCTCGGTGAAGGTGAAGTTTGGAGATAGAACAATTCCTTCTATCGTGTATCCTCGGTTGATGCAGCCTCAGATGTTTCAATTGTTGATTTGAGTATTGAGCGAAAGGTTCCACCTATGGGTTCTGTATTGCAGGTCAATCCTACACTACATTAGTACCAATAGGCGGCATAAGGGAAAAAGCACTACACCTAGGAATCAACAACACAAAAACTTTGTTATTTGTTATAAATTCCCCTTTTCCTTATCGGTATCGGGACTAACAAGAATGGTTGGGACAACAAACATCCATCTCGTTTGTACTTTGGATACCCGTATAACCATCAAAGATCGTTGAAGTGACTAATTCCTGGAAATAGAAGGCGTTGAGAACAAAGAAATTGTTGGAGTTACCATTTATATCTAACACTAATATGATTGGTGTTAAGAAAAAACCTCTTGCGGGAAGGCTGGCTAGAGATTTCTTGTAAAAATACTAGCTCCTTTCAGTTCATGATGAGATGAGAATAGTTCCATTTTTATTCTATGGATTATTCCCCTTAGTACTATGCGCAGAAGGGAGGAGCCGTATGAGATGAAAATCTCATGTACGGTTCTGGAACGGAGATTTTTTGATTTGAATAGAATGAACGACCGTAACGGATGTTGGCTCAATCCGAAGGAAATTATGCGGAAGCTTTACAGAATTATTATGAAGCTACGCGACCAGAAATTGATCCCTATGATCGAAGTTATATACTCTATAACATAGGCCTTATACACACAAGCAATGGAGAGCATACAAAGGCTTTGGAATATTATTTCCGGGCACTAGAACGAAACCCATTCTTACCACAAGCTTTTAATAATATGGCCGTGATCTGTCATTACGTGCGACTATCTCCACTATAGAAATAAGGAAAAAAAGCAAAGATCAAATTGGCTAGTAAATACTAGAAAAAAATAGGCTTTCTACATATGCATCGTCCAAAGCAACGATTTTTATCAGCTGTAGCAAGGAAAGAGACTTCACGAGAACCAAAATAGGAAGAAAAAAAAATGAGCGCAGCCTATATATTATATTCTATGGATAAAGGATCAAATTGATAGAGAAAGCACCGTAAAGATCAATTAGCGAGCTATTGAGTCGATACAGTTAAGAACTGCTTGCTTATGTCATGATATGGGACAAAAGTTAGGAATCAACTTATGTAATAGAGTCGATCCACTAAGGTATTGAGCAGCGGTGTAGCATCAGATCCCAAAGATAGTAAGTTCTTTTTTCTTATGGAAAAAGTCTTTTTCAAATATTCTATATGAATTCCATATATGAAACCGAGATAGTTACCTTTCAGAAAATTCTAACGATATTGTGGGGATATCTATGCTTCATTCTTCTGAAGGTGGGAGAAAAGATCAAACTGATTCTGATTATTGATCAAAATTAGGGTTTGAAACTTATGTAATTAACTTCTTCTGGTTAACCCAAGAAAAAATGGGATAGATTTATGAGAAATCTAATTCAGTTAGCATAGGGTAGATTAAGATAGGACACAAAAAGAATCGATTTCTGAGCCGTATGAGGTAGGAAACTCTCAAGTACGGTTCTAAGGGAAGGAACCACCTATTCCGACCGGGGAGAACAGGCCATTCTACAGGGTGATTCTGAAATTGCGGAAGCTTGGTCCGATCAAGCTGCTGAGTATTGGAAACAAGCTATAGCGCTTACTCCAGGTAATTATATTGAAGCACATAATTGGTTGAAAATCACGAAGCGCTTCGAATAAGACCACTCTCTTTTTTAATTCATTAAAAAAAAAATGGGTTTGGTTGTTGGATCCATCAATCAAATAAAATAGATCGCTCCTATGAGAAGATCTAATCAAGAATTTCGTTATATCCCTTCCTTCTGCATTATATTTTGTACGGTATCTCATAGGGATAAATGATATGGA